ATTCCTTTCCTTCGAACCGTACTTGAGAGTTTCCTACCTCATACGGCTCGGCAATTCATTATTTTTTTTTGTGTCCCGTCCTAATCCAATCCATCGAAATGAATAAGATTTTTCGTAAATCTATCCCATTTTTTATCGGCTTAACCAGAAGAGATTAATTAATTTACATGAGTTTCAAACTTGAATTTTGATTACTAATCAGTTTTATCTTTTCTCCCACCTTCAGAAGAATGAAACATAGACATCCTCCGCTATCGGTATAATTTTCTGAAAGGTAACTATCTCGGTTTCATATATAAATTCATATAGAATCTTTGAAAAAGACTTTCTTCCATTAAGAAAGGGCTTACTATCTTTGGGATCTGATGCTACACCGCTGCTTAATACCTTAGTGGATCGACTCTATCACATAAGTTGATTCCTAACTTTTATCTCATATCATGACATAAGTAAGCAGTTCTTATTGTATCGGCCCAAAACCTCGCAAATTGATCTTTACGGTGCTTCCTCTAACAATTGGATCCTTTATCCATAGAAAAAAATGGGCATATCTATTTCTTCATATTTCGGCTTATATGAAGTCTCTTTTTTTTTCTACAGCTAATAAAAATCGTTGTTTTGTACGATACTTATGTAGAAAGCCCATTTGATTTTTTATTTGTAGTATTTAGTTTTACTAGCCTATTTTATCTTTTTTCCTCTTTTCTATAGTGGAGATAGTCGCACGTAATGACAGATCACGGCCATATTATTAAAAGCTTGCGGTAAGAATGGATTTCGTTCGAGTGCTCGGAAATAATATTCCAAAGCTTTCGTATGTTCTCCGTTGCTTGTGTGGATAAGGCCTATGTTATAGAGTATATAACTTCGATCATAGGGATCAATTTCTAGTCGCGTAGCTTCGTAATAATTTTGTAAAGCTTCCGCATAATTTCCTTCGGATTGGGCTGACATCCGTTACGGTCGTTCATTCTATTCAAAGAATCCCCGTTCCAGAACCGTACATGAGATTTTCACCTCATACGGCTCCTCCCTTCTGTGCATAATGATAATAATCCATGAAATCAAAATGAAATATTCTCATTATAAACTGAGAGGGGCTAGCGTTTTTACAAGAAATCTCTAGCCAACCCTACTGCAAGAGGTATTTTCTTAACACCAAGGGCGTTGGTGCTATATAGAAAAGGTAACTCCAACAATTTTTTTGTCCTCAACGCCCCCTATTTTCAGGAATTAGTCACTTCAACGGTCTTCGATGGTTATACGGGTATCCAAAGTACGAACGAGATGGATGTTTGTTGTCCCAACCATTCTTGGTAGTCCCGATCCCGATAAGGAAAGGGGATAATTTATAACAAAGTTTTTGTGTTGTTGATTCCTAGGTGTAGCGCTTCTTCCCCTATGCCGCCCATTGGTACTAGTAGAGTGGGATTGACCTGGAATACAGAACCCATAGGTGTAACCTTTCGCTTAAGACTCGAATCAAAATGAAAGCGTCTGAGGCTGCATCAATCGAGGATACACGACAGAAGGGGTTGTTCCATTTTCAAACTTCACCTTCAACAAGCGTAGGTTTATTTCAATAATAGTTTTCTTTCTATCCCGAATGAATCATATGGCTTTCTCGTAAAACTGAAAATGATAAAGAAATTCAAAAAATCAATCACAAAATCAAATCGCACCATCTCTGTAATAGGTAAATGCTTCTTTTTCTCCTGAAGTTGTCGGAATTATTCGTAATAAGATATTGGCTACAATTGAAAAGGTCTTATCAATAAAATTTCCATTTATCCGCGATCTAGGCATAGTTAACAATCCATTCGATAATTCTTCGCATTACCTCTCGGGGGAAAAGAATCCCACAAAAAGGGAATTTACAGTACGAAATAACATAAAAACCGACTCATTCTAAAAAAAGATGTGGGCCTTCCCTTCCACTCAAATTGTTCCTTTTTCACAGGAATCAATAGGAGGAAAGGTTTCAATCCGATTGGATGTCAGCCAAACCAATGGAGTAGTATACCAATGAACAGAACTAGTTCTATTTCATCTAAGTGGAAGAATCAAGGAATTTTTCCTACAAATTAGGATACCTGGAGGAGTTAGTTTTGATTGGATTATGATCCAAAGAGGAAAAAGAATCAAATAATCGAATAATCTAATTATGATTTTATGATATGATAAAAAATAGAATAACTATTTTGTGTGCATAGCGTGTATACACTATCACTATACAATCAAAATTTTAACCGGGTATGATTCCAGAATTTATAATAGATCCATGAGGTAAAAGTAAGTAGTTCTGAAACTGGAAAGAAAGCTATTTTTGAATTCCTATGGAATCATTTTATAAATATAAACACTGTCTAACTGGAATCATAGTATAAAATATGAATCCATCAGACGATTCGATTCGTTCCAATTCCTTGGTTTAATTTGGTTCGGTATAAATATTATAACCATAACAAAGGCTACTTATTGATAAAACAAAAGATATATATCTTTTGTTTTTAATGTAATGTCTTTTCTTTTAACAATAAAAAAAGATTTTTTATCCATCGAACCCCGAAGGAAGATCTTTCTTTGATGAAACTTCTATTGTTTTTATAATTGATCAGGCATACCTATACTGCAATAAGATGAAGACTGCAATACTATGAATGACTCGCTATTTACTCGTTTTCTAGGTCATAATCATAAGATTCTTTAGGAGAGATGGCCGAGTGGTTCAAGGCGTAGCATTGGAACTGCTATGTAGGCTTTTGTTTACCGAGGGTTCGAATCCCTCTCTTTCCGTACCTTCCTTCACCTAATTCACGAACATTACTCACCGAAATGTATCAAAAAAAATAAGAACAATTACCGGTCACTTACCTTTTTGGATCGAATTTTAAAGATTCGAATTTGCTCTATTTTCAAATTGTGGAAAACTGGGGAAATTCCCTTGGTTGACCCCGGTAAGAGAATGGGGATTTGTTGTTGTTGGAACTTCCATTTTATGGATGGAATTTTTGATATTTTTTGAAAAGGCTTTTTCGCGGACTCCTCGTTCATTTACCCAACCGTCGGTTGGGTAAATGCCTTTCAGTTTTTCGATGATCAAATATTTTTTTTATAATTGAATTAATTATTGAATAACCTGCTTTTTGGCTAAGTTTGCTCATTGCTGGGTTGATAAAGAAGTAAGCGTTTCAACGGGCTCTCCAAAAATCGTTTGGGCTTGATTTCCGGGCATCTTGGCGACGGCACTCTCCACCTCGTAGAGCTGAGGAAATTCTATGTCTCTATAAAATAGAGAATCTATCCATGACTGACAATTATAATCAAACTCACGTAGTAAGTTAAGCAACTCATGTAGTTCTTGATCTACATAGAATCTAAACAAAAATGAGAAATTCGGTTCTAATTTGACGAATGAATGGAATGGGAGATAGTTTATTCTCCTATTCGCGCATACACGCACCATCTGTATCCTGCTGTGTTGGACCCTCATCGCCATCCGTTTCATGTCTTTTGACAATTCCTCTCGTTCTTCTCGGATGCTCTTTTGAGCGAGCCGATCTTCAAGGGGTTCGATCCGGGCTAGGGGGAACCAAGGCTTAGTCCTGGATTGTGGCTCCCCGCGGCCAAAACCTTCGGTGAGAATCCAAACACTAAGCTGATATAACCAAAAAAAATAAATAAAAATAAATTTTTCTAATAGATTTCTTTTTTTTTTCAATTTAAGAAAAATGACATTCATTACTATAACGATACGAAATCGTCTAGTAAATTTAGGAGGATACTTCATTGAAACCTCCTAAAATTTGTATTTTTCGATTACTCGATTCTATTTATTACTTTATGATATATATGATATATCGAATTACGATTTTTGAATTGGAAATTTACATTAATGAAAAATTAGGGCTATACGGACTCGAACCGTAGACCTTCTCGGTAAAACAGATCAAACTTATTATTATCAAAATGATTCGAACTGTTTCAAAGACCCAACGGGCATTTTTTTTGCATTGGGCTCTTTCATCAACTGATATAAATATCAGCGAGTCCGCCATCCTTTTTCTTAACAGAAAGATAACGAGATGGCTCCGCGTGCTCTGACTCTTTATTTTTATTCAGTAGCAATACCAAAGTGTTTCAAAAAAGAGTTATCTTGACGTAGGTCTGCCTTCGGCCTATATCAACCTAAGTTAAATGGAGTCTCTATCGCTCTGCCCAAAGCATCAAATATGAAACTTCATACACCTTCAAGTTCATAGGACAAAAAGAGATTTTTTTGAGGTACTTATACTCATTATGCCTAGCATTGAATGGACTGAATATTCACCTTATCAATTATCAAATCAATGATGGGTTCTATTTCTTGGCGCCTAAATTGGGACCTCAATTGGACCAACCAACCATTTGTCAGGCTATTGTTCTCTTGTTCCTTCGAATCAATGGAGTAAGACGTCGACTTTTTACTAAGATAAATTCTGTTGATTACATGATGGACTCCTCTGAAAAAACATTGGCGCGCGTGTAAACGAGGTGCTCTACCAACTGAGCTATGGCCCTTGTGTTTGTGATAAATATTTTATCATTATATAAATTCTTGTCAAGGTGAGTATTGCATAATCTGACATGATAGCTCTCTGATCTGTTTCCTGTCAAGGGTATTGCTTAGAAATAAGATTCCATCTATAATCTATCAATGTGACGGGTTCCTTTTTTTTTTTTCTTTATGATAATAAATGACCTACTTAACCCAGCGGTTAGAGTATTGCTTTCATACGGCAGGAGTCATTGGTTCAAATCCAATAGTAGGTAGAACTTATTAGATACCGCACAGCAAATGGTATCTAATAAGTATTTCTACCCACCTTCTTTTTTTGATTTATTTTGTATCTTTTCCATACCCTACTACTTTACTTCTTATTTTTTCTATTTTTTGAGTTGTTTCTTGTTGCACCAAAATCTGATTACACTTGATTGGATTCAATCGGTAGAATCCAAATAGAATATGGTGTATAATAAAATTTTTTTTTTTCTTTATTCTTCTATATTCTATTCGGACGCACCAACAACTAGTTATAAAATTGTATTGATAGCCTCGACTCGCGTCCTAGCTCGTCGGAGAGCTAAATTTGCCTCAATTGTTTGTCTCTTGCCTTCAGCGCTACTTAAATTAGCTTCAGCTATTTCAAGAGTTTGTTGAGCTTCTTGCGGATCAATGTCACTGCCCCTCTCTGCATCATTTACTAAAATGGTTATTTCATTATTGCCTATTCTAGCGAAACCGCCCATCAGAGCTATTGTTAACCATTGGTCGTTAAGACGTATTCTCAAAATTCCTATATCTACAGCCGTGGCAATAGGTGCGTGATTTGGTAATACACCAATTTGGCCGCTATTAGTCGATAAAATGATTTCTTGCACTTCCGAATCCCAAACAATTCGATTAGGGGTCAGTACACATAGATTTAAGGTCATTTCTTCAATTTGCTCTCCACATCTAAGTTCATAGCCTTCGCGGTAGCTTCATCGATATTACCTACCAAATAAAAGGCCTGTTCCGGAAGACCATCTAATTCCCCGGAAAGGATCAGTTGAAAACCCCTAATTGTTTCTGTTAGACCAACATATTTTCCTGGAGAACCGGTAAAAACTTCTGCTACGAAGAAGGGTTGTGATAAGAAACGCTCAATTTTTCGTGCTCTTGCTACGGTTAAACGATCCTCTTCGGACAATTCGTCCAACCCAAGGATAGCTATAATGTCCTGAAGTTCTTTGTAACGTTGTGAAGTTTGCTTAACTTTTTGCGCAGTTTCATAATGTTCCTCACCAACAATTCTAGGTTGGAGCATAGTTGATGTTGAATCTAAAGGATCTACTGCTGGATAGATACCTTTTGCAGCGAGTCCTCTTGATAGTACGGTAGTAGCATCTAAATGCGCAAATGTTGTGGCAGGAGCGGGGTCCGTCAAATCGTCCGCAGGTACATAAACGGCTTGAATAGAAGTTATGGATCCCTCTTTGGTAGAAGTAATTCTTTCTTGCAAAGTACCCATTTCTGTACTAAGAGTGGGTTGATAACCTACAGCGGAAGGCATTCTTCCTAATAAAGCGGATACTTCGGATCCTGCTTGGACGAAACGAAAAATATTGTCGATAAATAGAAGTACGTCCTGTTCATTAACATCCCGGAAATATTCCGCCATGGTTAGGGCAGTCAAGCCAACTCTCATACGAGCTCCCGGCGGTTCATTCATCTGACCATAGACTAGAGCGACTTTGGATTCCGCAATATTTTGTTCATTAATCACCCCAGATTCTTTCATTTCCATGTAAAGATCATTTCCTTCACGAGTGCGTTCGCCCACTCCGCCAAATACGGATACACCTCCATGAGCTTTTGCAATGTTGTTGATCAATTCCATGATGAGTACGGTTTTACCCACTCCGGCCCCCCCGAATAGCCCGATTTTTCCTCCACGACGATAAGGAGCTAAAAGATCCACTACTTTAATCCCCGTTTCAAAAATAGATAATTTTGTATCTAACTGTATAAAGGCAGGCGCAGATCTATGAATAGGAGATGTTGTGCGAGTATCTACAGGACCCAAATTATCAACAGGCTCTCCAAGAACGTTGAAAATTCGTCCGAGAGTCGCCCCACCAACTGGAACACTTAGAGGAGCTCCTGTATCAATCACTTCCATTCCTCTCATCAGACCATCTGTAGCACTCATAGCTACAGCTCTAACTCGATTATTTCCTAATAATTGCTGTACCTCGCAAGTTACATTAATTTGCTGGCCAACCGTATCTTGACCTTTAACTACCAAAGCGTTGTAAATATTAGGCATCTTGCCCGGTGGAAAGGATACATCCAGTACCGGACCAATGATTTGAGCAATACGCCCCAGGTTTTTTTCTTCAAGAGCGGAAACCCCAGGACCCGAAGTAGAAGTAGTAGGATTGATTCTCATAATAATAAAGTATTATATGTCGAAATTTTTTTTGCAAACAAAAATAAAAAAATGTCCGATAGCAAGTAGATCGGTTAATTCAATAAGAAATGGGAATTAGTACTCGATTTCGTTGGTACTATCCAACCGAATCCAATTCAATTGTTTACTCATTCAATGAGTGCATTTTCAAACTTAACCAACCCATTTTCAAAAATAAATATATTATTAATATAATATATATCAAAGTAGATGAATAAGAATTCAGAATTATATATGCGGAGATGTTGTATTTCTCTATCATTATAGACAATCCCATTCATATTATCTATGGAATTCGAACCTAAACTCTATTTATGATTCATCATTTTTATGACATTGGCCGTTGTTTCTTATTTCATCATTTCTATTTACACTTATTTATTCTTTGAATAAAAAAAGAAATCCAATTATTTATACCTTTTTGTTGATTGATAAATTCCGCATATTCATATTATTATATTATTCTATTTACTATTCTATTTTCACATCTAGGATTTACATATAC